AATCCTTTTTTTTAGCTTTCTTTGATAGCTGGGAAGTAAAGGTCAATTTTTATTGTAGAGCCGTATGCAACGCATAAAGGATGCCCGTACGGTTGTTCGATTCTATCTTTTTTTCTTGTTATTCTTCCTTTCTTTTATCTTCTCCTCATCATACGAAATAGAGGAACCTTTTATTATGTTATACCATCAGGGTAATGATCCATCAACCTGCTAGTTCTTTTTATGAAGCACAAACGGGAGAATTTATCCTGGAAGCGGAAGAACTGCTGAAACTACGTGAAACCTTGACAAGGGTTTATGTACAACGAACGGGCAAACCCTTATGGGTTGTATCCGAAGACATGGAAAGAGATATTTTTATGTCAGCAACGGAGGCACAAGCTTATGGAATTATTGATCTTGTAGCGGTTGAATGACAATAGCCTGGCTTTCACATAAATTCATGATTTGAAATTTTATTTTCTTACCCCTTACCGAGTTTAATATTTAAATTCTATTAAATAAGTTTAATAGGATATTAAATAAAAGAATTATCCGGTTAGGATCGATCTAAACCAGCCCATTATGTATATGATTCAATATGCCAACTATTAAACAACTTATTAGAAATACAAGACAGCCAATTAGAAATGTCACAAAATCCCCCGCTCTTGGGGGATGCCCTCAGCGTCGAGGAACATGTACTAGGGTGTATGTGCGACTCGTTTAGATCATGTACTAGACTTTTGGAGTATCAATGATCAGTACCGGTGAATGGGATAGAACGGAAAAAGGAACTACATTTACTATTACTATCTAAAGCGAAAGAAAATGGATCATATCCCCTTTATTGTGTAAAAGATTTATGGTTTCTATTGGTGCAAACCCAATCACCTCAATTTAAGATGAGAAACAATTCTCCATTGGTAGCAAATGGCTATCCATTAAGCGGAGGAAATCTTAGTTAACATTTTAAAACCAGACCTCCTCTTGCAAGAACGGACTAACAGGGCCAGCTACCTAGCCAACCTTCATAATTAAATACCGTTACTGTATAGGTAGATCTCGTTGTGAAAGACCTATTACTAGATAATTCATGGGTAGAGCCAAAAAATGTGAACTGTACAAGTTACCAATAAGATTGAGTAAATGAAATAAAGGCTCCGGTGTATAGAGAAGACCTCACCGTTTAAGAAGTAACCATAGAAACGAAGGAATCCACTATTTCTTTATCATTTATATTACTGTATTTATTACTGTATTTTATAGTCGAGTAGAATTTCGTATTTCGGGGTGAAATGCCTAGAAAAAAGCAAAAATCGTGGTCGGGAAGGTTATAGTAGCCAAAGCCGTTGGAATTTTTAATTTATACATTGGAAAAGTACGTTTTGTTATTAATATACTAGTAAGGGGAAAAAGAATAACTGAAAGAAAGGAAATCAATTAGTTATTCGTCAAATTTTCATTTATTCAATGACCAGAATTAGACGGGGATATATAGCTCATAGACGTAGAACCAAAATTCGTTTATTTGCATCAAGCTTTCGGGGGGCTCATTCAAGACTTACTCGAACTATTACTCAACAGAAAATACGAGCTTTGGTTTCGGCTCAGCGGGATAGGGATAGGCAAAAGAGGGATTTTCGTCGTTTGTGGATCACTCGAATAAATGCAGTAATTCGTGAGAGGGGGGTATCCTATAGTTATAGTAGATTAATACACGATCTGTACAAACGACATTTGCTTCTTAATCGTAAAATACTTGCACAAATAGCTATATCAAATAGGAACTGTCTTTATATGATTTCCAATGAGATCATAAAAGAAGTAAATTGGAAGGAATCCACTGGAATAATTTAAACGGAGTTCCCCGGAGAATGAACTCCGGGAAAGTAGAATAAAAATGAATAGAATATGACAAAATATGATAAAGTAGTGAAAATTAATATGAATCAATACGTTCAATAAAAAAATTTCTTCTTCCCCGATTATTATTTTTTTTCTTACGACACGAGAATTAAATGCGGATTCTTGGATTTTTCGAACAAAACAGCAATCTGTGTTTGAGTTCGGATAGGAATTTTGATTCAAGTAACGAAAGAATAAGTCTATTTATTTCTGGCTCTAAGACTAGTAGTTCTAGTGGTCGACTCGGTTCTTTCAAATTGTTTCTCATTATTAAGAAAAGGTAACAAAGATAAAATACGAGCTTGTTTTATAGCAATAGTAATTAATCGTTGTTGTTTCAAGGTCAATCTATTTACTCGTCTAGATAATATTTTTCCTTGTTCACTAATAAATCGACTAATTAAACTCATGTTTCTATAATCAATTCGATCCCCCGATTGGATCGGGGGCAAACGCCTACGAAAAGATCGCTTGGATTTAAGAAAAGTTCGCTTGGATTTATCCATGGTTTGTTTAGTTTATTCCTTATCCCGAAAATCCTATTTCGGTCGGATTTCTAAAATGAATTAGAATAAATAAATAGGATTTTATTTCTAAATTATCTTTAAATATGTTATATATATATGTTATATATATAATATCATTTTAACCTTACGAGGAAGGTAAGGGCACAGGTGCTTGGTTCGATCTATTTCTTTATCTCGCCGTGAATCGTATGTTTGTAACAATATGGACAGAATTTTCTCAACTCCAATCGATTAGGCGTATTGTGGCGGTTCTTTTGAGTAATATATCTGGAAATACCTGTTGATGCCTTATTAACATTACCGCCGTTTCGAACACAGGTAGTACATTCCAAAACAACTGTTAGTCGAACCTCTTTCCCCTTGGCCATGAACCTCCTTTGTATTTTTAGTTTACTCAACTCTTCCTCTTTCGATTCGAAACAAAGAAAAAGAAGGGAAGAAAAAAATAGAAGTTACTAACTTGAACTTGAAATCCAATTATGAAAGATTTCGCTGAAATCAATATAGTAAATTAAGATAGAAAAATTTCTAAACTATATTTCAAATTACAGTTACGGTATTTCATTTAAGTATCAAGTAGAATACTCTTGGTCTAGAACCAAATTTTGTATTCTACTTCCATTCCTCTATTATTAATTTAATATTGATTTAATTCGAACTTGAACCTAAGTCTCACAGCTGTTGAATCCACTTTTATTGTTTCTCTTTCCTCCCTTATTCTAAAAAAGGGAAAAAAGAGAAAAAAGGGAGAGAAATAGAAATATTAGTAACAAATATCTAATTGTATCTTTAATCTTTTTTTTTTCTTCTCATGTCAATAACTAGAATGAAAAAAAGGGGAACGTCAACGCATCCGGGAAAAAACGATTAATCTCTATCAATAGACCTGCTAAAGAACCGAACCATAGAGTACTTAGTACCGGTGCCACGGAAAGATATGTTTTTAGATCTCGCATTGAAAAACCTCCTTCATTTTATTGTAATACATATACATAATGATAATACATATATGATCAGATGCATATGTAGTTAAGGGCCGCCTCTAGTTGTACACAGAATCCCTAATTCAAATTGAAATGTACAATGGTCCAGTAAATAATATTTACTTTTTGTTAAATACAGAAAAACGTCTTTTTCTTCTCCAACATTCCCCCTAAAAACTCATTTATTTTTCCAATGGGTTACGTTCCATATTTCATATAGCATATGGATAGAAGCATTTTACTATTATTATATGTTAAATGAGACCAAAAAGAAGAAAGGGCCAGAAAATTTGTATCTATCAATAGAGGAAATAACGATGTGGAAAACAAGACAGGAATTCTCTACAATGACACTGTAGACCAATTGAAGGGATGTAGCGCAGCTTGGTAGCGCGTTTGTTTTGGGTACAAAATGTCACGGGTTCAAATCCTGTCATCCCTACCTATTACTACTCAAAAGAGCAGTAATGAGGGATTTTTTGAGATCGATTCACATTGGAGATATCAGATAGAATCTTTCATTCTTATAATACTATATAGTATATGCATACAAGATGTAGTGGGGTTCCAAAAAGAATCCAATCCTTTTCTTTACAGTCTTATCTTTTCTTCTGATAAGAAAGCGCTCTTAGTTCAGTTCGGTAGAACGTGGGTCTCCAAAACCCGATGTCGTAGGTTCAAATCCTACAGAGCGTGATTACAACCTTTTTAGATCTAATTAGACTGAAATAGCTTCACTAACGTGAACAGCAATCTGAATTTGACCTCCCGGCTATTAAAGAAAGGGGGAGGTCAATAAAAAAAAAGAGATGTTAATTAATCAAAGGTCCAACTGATCGCCGCGCCTGTATTGTAAATATGCAGTTACAAATAATCCAGCCAAAGTAATAGGAATTAGACCTAAGACGATTCCAAATAGAAAAACTTCAATCATTTCAATTTGTTTGAAAGAAAAAAAAAGAGGTAATATCTATACCTAAATATTAATCCGAATTATCATGAATCTCAATGACTAAGAATTGGCGATTAACACGTTAAGTAACTATAGAATATACAGAATCCCTTAGAAAGATTTTTTTATGAATTGAATATTTCAAATCAAAATGTCAAATAAGTCGTATTTTGCTCAGACCAATAAAGAGAGCTGAGGTTATAGTTAAAGCTGCCAGTAGAAAACCGAAATAACTAGTTATGGTAGGCATGAAAGAGCTAAATGAAATATGGTCTTTTTATACATATGTTTATAAAAAAGCACTTACCTAAGTTCAAAATAGGATATAAACAAAAATATCAATTGAAAGTTTTTGATTCATCTATCATTATAGACAGCACTAAGAAGGAGCACTAAGGAGGATAAAGTTAAAAGTGTATAAAAAGAAATGAATTCATCATCTGTGACATCTACCCATCCTGCGCTTGCCATCAAGGGATTCATTCTTGAGAAAATTTTGAATAAAACTTATAAATAACAAACGGAGTATGTAATTTCATTTAAAAATAAAACTCTTTTCGAATCATTATACAATAAAATTTGAAAATCCTTCCTGATCATTTCGTGTATTTTTTAATTGTATCGAATCCATTTTCCATTTTAGGGTGAACA